GTTAGCGTAGCTTAAGACAAAGCATGGCACTGAAGATGCCAAGACTGAACCATAAAAAGTTCCGATAACACAAAAGCCTGGTCCTGACTTTAACATCAGTTCTAACTCAACTTACACATGCAAGTCCCCGCAACCCTGTGAGAATGCCCTCTAACCCCGACAGGAAAAGAGGAGCGGGCATCAGGCACACAAACAGTGGCCCAAAACGCCTTGCTTAGCCACCCCCCCAAGGGAAATCAGCAGTGATAGACATTAAGCCATGAGCGAAAGCTCGACTTAGTTAGGGTTATGAGGGCCGGTAAAACTCGTGCCAGCCACCGCGGTTATACGAGAGGCCCAAATTGATGCTCCACCGGCGTAAAGTGTGATTAGAGAAATTATATATTAAGGCCAAATACTCCTCATGCTGTCATACGCTAATAGGATCCAAGAAGCCCAACTACGAAAGTGGCCTTATTACACTTGAACTCACGACAGCCAGACCACAAACTGGGATTAGATACCCCACTATGCTTGACTTTAAACTATGGCCAGAAGCCTACAAGCTCCGCCCGCCCGGGGACTACGAGCATTAGCTTAAAACCCAAAGGACTTGGCGGTGCCTCATACCCCACTAGAGGAGCCTGTTCTATAACCGATAATCCCCGTTAAACCTCACCCCTCCTTGCCATTCCCGCCTATATACCGCCGTCGCCAGTTTACATTATGAAGTAACAACAGTAAGCAAAAAGGGCAACACCCAAAACGTCAGGTCGAGGTGTAGCGAATGGAGGGGGAAGAAATGGGCTACATTTTCTGAACCAGAATACAACGGACAATGCAATGAAAAACGCACATCAAAGGTGGATTTAGCAGTAAAAAAGAAGAAGAGAGTCTTTTTGAAGCCGGCTCTGAGGCGCGTACACACCGCCCGTCACTCTCCTCGAAAACCTGAGCAAGATAAATAATACCCTAAACAAACAAAGAGGAGGCAAGTCGTAACATGGTAAGTGTACCGGAAGGTGCACTTGGAATAATTAGAATGTGGCTAAACAGCAAAGCATCTCCCTTACACCGAGAAAACACTCGTGCAAATCGAGTCATTCTAAGCAAAAAAGCTAGCCTGAAAATAAACGTAAATCTCAGCCATAATAAACAACCAAACCCCTCCCCCAAATAAAACATTTTTCCTCCCCAGTATAGGAGATAGAACAGGACCACAGAGCAATAGAAAAAGTACCGCAAGGGAAAGCTGAAAGAGAAGTGAAACAACGCAGTTAAGCAAAAAAAAGCAGAGATTAATGCTCGTACCTTTTGCATCATGGTTTAGCAAGAACCCCCGAGCAAAGAGAACTATAGTTCGACACCCCGAAACCAGGAGAGCTACCCCAGAGCAGCCCAAAGGGGCCAACCCGTCTCTGTGGCAAAAGAGTGGGAAGACTCTCGGGTAGAGGTGATAGACCTACCGAGCCTGGTTATAGCTGGTTGCTTAGGAAATGAATATAAGTTCAACCCTGTTTCTCCCTAAAACTGCAGCATGCAAAAGCACCAGTAGGACACAGGAGCTAGTCAAAGGAGGTACAGCTCCTTTGAAAAAGAACACAACCTTTACAGGAGGGAAAAGACCATATACTACAAGGGACCCTTCCTCAGTGGGCCTGAAAGCAGCCACCTGAAAAGATAGCGTTAAAGCTCAAGAAGAATCTTACCGTTAATTAATACAAACAGATCCCGACCCCCTACAAATACTAAGCCCCCCTATTAAAATAGAGAAGACAATGCTAAAATTAGTAATAAGAGGGAAAGCCCCTCTCCCCGCACAGTCGTACGCCAGGCAGGACCCCCCACTGGCAAGTAACGGACCCAAAGAGGGCGACGCAACATAACCAAAAAAACAAGCAGCCCCTGCCCAAGTATCCGTTACCCCGACACTGGAGTGCGCCCAGGAAAGACTAAAAGGAAAAGAAGGAACTCGGCAAACCTAAACCTCGCCTGTTTACCAAAAACATCGCCTCTCGCTAACAATAGAAGTATTAGAGGTCCCGCCTGCCCTGTGACATAAATGTTTAACGGCCGCGGTATTTTAACCGCGCGAAGGTAGCGTAATCACTTGTCTTTTAAATGGAGACCTGTATGAATGGCATAACGAGGGTTTAACTGTCTCCTTTTCCAAGTCAATGAAATTGATCTGCCCGTGCAGAAGCGGGCCTGAAAACATAAGACGAGAAGACCCTATGGAGCTTTAGGCAAACACTCAAGCGACGCCAGGCCCCTCCCCCTAAGAGGAGACAAAACAAGTGCTTCTGAGTGAAATGCCTTCGGTTGGGGCGACCGTGGAGGAAAGTAAAGCCTCCAAGAAGAACAAGGAAAACCCTTGAGTTAAGAAAAACACCTCTAAACAACAGAAAGTCTGACCATAAATGACCCAGAAAACATCTGATCAACGAACTAAGTTACCCTAGGGATAACAGCGCAATCCTTTCCCAGAGTCCATATCGACGAAAGGGCTTACGACCTCGATGTTGGATCAGGACATCCTAATGGTGCAGCCGCTATTAAGGGTTCGTTTGTTCAACGATTAACAGTCCTACGTGATCTGAGTTCAGACCGGAGTAATCCAGGTCGGTTTCTATCTATGAACCACCTATCCCTAGTACGAAAGGACCGGGGTAGGGAGGCCTAGGCACACAGCAAGCCTCATCCCCACCCGCTGATACCATATAAAACGGGTAACTGGAAACCGCGCCACACCAAAGATAATGGCACGCTAAGGTGGCAGAGCCTGGTAATTGCGAAAGGCCTAAGCCCTTTTTACCGGAGGTTCAAATCCTCTCCTTCAGCTATGAACGCCATCATAACCCACATTATTAACCCTCTCGCATATATCGTTCCCGTACTACTGGCAGTTGCATTTCTTACCCTCCTGGAACGAAAAGTTCTAGGATATATACAACTCCGAAAAGGTCCTAACGTAGTAGGCCCCTATGGCCTATTACAACCAATCGCGGATGGAGTTAAACTATTTATTAAGGAACCAATTCGACCCTCTACCGCATCCCCTTTCTTATTTCTTGCAACCCCAACCCTCGCCCTTACACTAGCCCTCACCCTATGGGCCCCAATGCCAATGCCCTACCCAGTTGTAGACCTCAACCTTGGGATTCTTTTTCTCCTAGCCCTCTCCAGCCTCGCTGTATACTCCATTCTTGGATCAGGATGAGCCTCCAACTCGAAATATGCTTTAATCGGCGCCTTACGGGCTGTTGCACAAACCATTTCATATGAGGTCAGCCTGGGCCTAATCCTACTATCAATCATCATTATAGTAGGGGGATTTAACCTCGCCACCTTCAACGTCGCACAAGAGGCTACATGACTACTCGCCCCTGCCTGACCTCTTGCCGCTATATGATACGTTTCCACCCTAGCAGAAACCAACCGAGCACCCTTCGACCTTACAGAAGGAGAGTCGGAGCTTGTCTCAGGTTTTAACGTAGAGTACGCAGGAGGGCCCTTCGCCCTTTTCTTCCTCGCGGAGTATTCCAACATCCTACTAATAAATACCCTTTCAACTGTCTTGTTTTTAGGTGCCATGCACAACCCCTTAATGCCCGAACTGACAACCATTAATCTTATATTCAAGGCAGCCCTTCTATCCGTACTCTTTCTCTGAGTCCGGGCCTCCTACCCCCGTTTCCGATATGACCAACTTATACACCTCGTATGAAAAAACTTTCTCCCACTGGCACTCGCCCTCCTACTCATTAACATAGCCCTCCCGGTTACGCTGGCCGGGCTTCCCCCCCAATAGAGAGGAAGCGTGCCTGAAATAAAGGATCACTTTGATAGAGTGAAACATGGGAGTTAAAATCTCCCCACTTCCTTAGGAAAAAGGGACTCGAACCCATGCTAGAGAGATCAAAACTCTCAGTGCTTCCACTACACCACTTCCTAGTAAAGTCAGCTAAACAAGCTCTCGGGCCCATACCCCGAACATGTTGGTTAAAATCCTTCCTTTACTAATGAACCCATGAGTAATCTTTTTTCTAGTTACAAGCCTTGGTCTAGGCACTACTGTCACATTCGCCAGCTCTCATTGGTTATTAGCCTGGATAGGGTTAGAAATTAATACCCTTGCGATTATTCCCCTAATAGCACAACACCACCACCCTCGAGCTGTAGAGGCGACAACAAAATATTTCCTGACACAGGCAACTGCAGCTGCCTTGATATTATTCGCCGCCACCTCCAACGCCTGGGTCCTAGGAGAATGACAAATTCAGCAGCTGACCCACCCACTAGCAGCCACCATCACCATAATCGCACTGGGACTAAAAGTAGGCCTTGCACCCATACACTTCTGGCTTCCCGAAGTATTACAAGGCCTTGACCTGAATACCGGGCTGATCCTTTCCACATGACAAAAACTAGCCCCAATAATTCTTATCTACCAACTGGCCCCCACTGTGGACCAAACAGTACTAACTTTTATCGGGCTGGCATCAACGCTTACAGGTGGCTGAGGTGGACTAAACCAAACCCAGCTCCGTAAAATCCTAGCATACTCCTCAATCGCCCACATGGGGTGAATGATAATTGTATTAAAATACGCCCCCAACCTAATGATCTTAAACCTCCTAGCTTATATTACCATAACCTCCACAGCCTTCATAACCATAAAAGCGGTCTCAACCACTAAAATCAATGCACTAGCAACAGCGTCAACAAAGGCCCCCCTAATAATGTCTATCGCAATACTCACCATGCTATCGCTGGGCGGCCTTCCCCCTCTAACCGGGTTTATGCCCAAATGAATAATCTTACAAGAGCTGACCAAGCAAGACCTCCCCCTAACAGCAACTATCATAGCCCTCGCCGCCCTTTTAAGCCTGTTTTTCTACCTTCGTCTCTGCTACTCCATAACCCTGACGACCGGCCCAAACACAAATAATAACAAAACCCCTTGACGGATAAAAACCAACAAATTCCTCGCCCCCCTTTCAACCATGGCCATTGCTTCCCTCATAATACTCCCCGCTACCCCAATGGCCATCGCCCTCCTAACATAGAGACTTAGGATAACCAGACCGGAGGCCTTCAAAGCCTCAAGTGAGGGTGAAACCCCCCCAGTCCCTGATAAGACCTGCGGGGCTTTATCCCACATTAATTGAATGCAACTCAAACGCTTTGATTAAGCTAAGGCCTTAATAGACGAGAGGGCCTCGATCCCTCAAAATCTTAGTTAACAGCTAAGCGCCCTAACCAGCGGGCATTCGCCTACCCTCCATAAATGGAGGAGGGAGGGTAAGCTCTGGCAGGGGTTAACCCGCTCTTTTAGGTTTGCAATCTAACGTGCCATTACACTACAGAACTAACTTGATAAGAAGAGGATTTGAACCCCTGTCCATGGGTCTACAGCCCACCGCCTAAAAACGCTCGGCCATCTTACCTGTGGCAATTACCCGTTGATTTTTCTCCACTAACCATAAAGATATTGGCACCCTCTACCTTGTATTCGGTGCCTGAGCAGGCATGGTTGGAACCGCGCTAAGCCTACTAATTCGGGCCGAACTCAGCCAGCCCGGTGCTCTGCTCGGAGACGACCAAATTTATAATGTTATCGTTACAGCACACGCCTTCGTAATAATTTTCTTTATAGTAATACCCCTAATAATCGGAGGGTTCGGAAACTGGCTAGTACCTCTCATAATTGGGGCCCCCGACATAGCCTTCCCCCGTATAAACAACATAAGCTTTTGGCTTCTGCCCCCCTCTTTCCTACTTCTCCTGGCCTCTTCCGGCGTAGAAGCCGGTGCCGGGACAGGCTGAACCGTCTACCCCCCACTCGCAGGCAACCTTGCACACGCCGGGGCCTCTGTTGATCTTACAATTTTTTCACTACACCTGGCTGGGGTGTCTTCAATCTTAGGAGCAATTAACTTCATCACCACCATCATCAACATAAAACCTCCTGCAATTACACAATATCAAACACCCCTATTTGTGTGAGCAGTTCTCGTAACCGCTGTACTACTGTTGCTCTCCCTTCCAGTGCTCGCCGCCGGCATTACTATGCTATTAACGGACCGAAACCTAAACACAACCTTCTTTGATCCTGCCGGAGGGGGGGACCCAATCTTATATCAACATTTATTCTGGTTCTTCGGACACCCGGAAGTGTACATTTTAATCCTACCCGGGTTCGGAATGATCTCACACATTGTTGCCTACTACGCCGGAAAACAACAGCCCTTCGGCTATATGGGAATAGTTTGGGCAATAATGGCCATTGGTCTTCTAGGCTTCATCGTATGGGCCCACCACATGTTCACCGTCGGAATGGATGTAGACACCCGCGCCTACTTTACCTCTGCTACAATAATTATCGCAATCCCAACAGGGGTCAAAGTTTTCAGCTGACTAGCCACTCTCCACGGGGGCCAAATTAAATGAGAGACCCCCCTTCTATGAGCCCTAGGCTTTATTTTCCTGTTTACAGTTGGAGGACTAACAGGTATTGTCCTGGCCAACTCATCACTCGACATTGTACTTCATGACACCTACTACGTAGTAGCCCACTTTCATTATGTCCTGTCAATAGGAGCGGTATTCGCAATCATAGCAGGATTCGTACACTGGTTTCCACTTTTCACCGGATATACACTACACAACACCTGAACCAAAATTCATTTCGGAGTCATGTTTGTAGGGGTCAACCTAACCTTCTTCCCCCAACACTTTCTGGGGTTAGCAGGAATGCCTCGTCGGTACTCAGACTACCCGGACGCGTATACACTTTGAAACACAATCTCTTCTATTGGCTCACTCGTTTCTCTCACAGCTGTAATTCTTTTCCTCTTTATTCTATGAGAAGCCTTCGCCTCAAAACGAGAAGTCAAATGAGTTGAACTGACCCCTACAAACGTTGAATGACTACACGGGTGCCCGCCTCCATATCATACATTCGAGGAGCCAGGCTACGTACGAGTTCACCCGTCTTGAGACTATAAATTCTGGGATACTAACCCCCTACATGGAAAAGCCGTTAAATTCTCAAGAAAGGAAGGAATCGAACCCCCATAAGACGGTTTCAAGCCGAACGCATCGCCAATCTGCCACTTTCTTCTATAAGGTACTAGTAACAAAAATTACATTGCCTTGTCAAGGCAAAATTGTGGGTTAAACCCCCGCGTACCTTAATGGCACACCCCTCACAGTTAGGATTTCAAGACGCAGCCTCACCCGTAATGGAGGAGCTACTCCACTTCCACGACCACGCATTAATAATTGTATTCTTAATTAGCACCCTTGTCCTTTATATTATTGTAGCGATAGTAACAACTTCTCTTACTGACGCCTACATCCTAGACTCCCAAGAGATTGAAATTGTCTGAACAGTCCTCCCAGCAATTATCCTGATTCTAATTGCACTTCCTTCACTACGGATTCTTTACCTAATGGACGAAATTAATGACCCTCACCTTACAATTAAAGCCATCGGACACCAGTGATACTGAAGCTACGAATATACAGATTACGAAGACCTGGGCTTCGACTCGTACATAATCCCCACACAAGACCTGTCTCCCGGGCAATTCCGCCTATTAGAGGCGGACCACCGAATGGTCGTACCCATAGAATCCCCCGTCCGAGTACTAGTCACAGCAGAAGATGTCCTACACTCATGAGCCGTCCCAGCCCTAGGCGTAAAAATAGACGCAGTCCCAGGACGACTAAATCAGACAGCCTTTATCGCCGCACGCCCAGGTGTATACTATGGACAATGCTCTGAAATTTGTGGAGCAAATCATAGCTTTATACCTATTGTAGTAGAAGCAGTCCCCCTACAACACTTTGAAAACTGATCCTCAATAATACTCGAAGACGCCTCACTAAGAAGCTGAAGAGGACAGCGTTAGCCTTTTAAGCTAAAACCTGGTGATTACCGACCACCCCTAGTGACATGCCCCAACTAAACCCCTCCCCCTGATTTATGATTTTAGTTTTTTCATGAATAGTCTTCCTTCTAATTGCCCCCGCAAAAGTTATAGCACATACATTTACGAATGAGCCCGGCCAGCTAACAACAAAAAGCACTAAAACCAACCCCTGAAATTGACCATGGCACTAAACTTTTTTGACCAATTTATAAGCCCCACACTACTAGGAGTTCCGCTCATGGGACTTGCCCTTGTTTTACCATGAACCCTCTACCCAACTCCAACCACTCGATGATTAAACAATCGACTACTCACACTACAAGGATGATTTATCAACCGTTTTACACAACAAATCTTCATACCCTTGAACCCCGGCGGACATAAATGAGCCCTTTTATTAGCATCCCTAATACTATTTCTAATCACCATAAACATTCTGGGCCTACTTCCATATACCTTTACCCCCACCACCCAGCTCTCTCTTAATATAGGGTTTGCAGTTCCCCTTTGACTAGCCACAGTAATTATCGGCATGCGTAATCAACCCACTGCTGCCCTTGGACACCTCTTACCAGAGGGCACCCCCGTACCTCTCATCCCAGTCCTAATTATTATCGAAACTATTAGTCTCTTTATCCGGCCTCTGGCCCTAGGGGTCCGACTGACGGCAAACCTAACAGCAGGACACCTTTTAATCCAATTAATCTCAACTGCCGTCTTTGTCCTCCTCCCAATGATACCAACCGTGGCCATCCTAACCGCCACAGTCCTATTTCTACTAACACTCCTAGAGGTTGCCGTAGCTATAATCCAAGCCTACGTTTTTGTCCTACTACTAAGCCTCTACTTACAAGAAAACGTATAATGGCACACCAAGCACACGCATATCACATAGTTGACCCAAGCCCATGACCCCTAACAGGAGCAGTTGCCGCCCTACTAGTAACCTCCGGCACAGCCATATGATTCCACTTCCAAACTACCACCTTAATATCCCTAGGCATAGTCCTTCTCCTATTAACAATATACCAATGATGACGGGACATCGTACGAGAAGGGACCTTCCAAGGCCACCATACACCCCCCGTACAAAAGGGGCTCCGGTATGGCATGATTCTATTTATTACTTCAGAAGTATTTTTCTTTCTAGGCTTCTTCTGAGCATTCTATCACTCAAGCCTCGCCCCAACCCCCGAATTAGGGGCCTGCTGACCCCCAACGGGCATTATTACCCTAGACCCATTTGAAGTCCCGCTACTTAACACTGCCGTACTACTTGCCTCAGGGGTAACAGTAACATGAGCCCACCATAGCATCATAGAGGGAGAACGAAAACAAGCCATCCAATCCTTAACTCTAACAATCATCCTCGGGTTCTACTTCACCCTTCTTCAAGCCATAGAATACTATGAAGCCCCTTTCACAATTGCCGACGGAGTTTATGGCTCAACATTTTTCGTCGCAACAGGATTCCACGGCCTCCACGTAATCATTGGATCGACATTCCTGGCAGTTTGCCTATTTCGGCAAGTAAAATATCACTTCACCTCCGAACATCACTTTGGCTTCGAAGCAGCCGCATGATACTGACATTTCGTCGATGTAGTATGACTATTCTTATACGTATCAATTTACTGATGAGGCTCATAATCTTTCTAGTATCAAAAAATACAAATGACTTCCAATTATTTAATCCTGGTTAAACCCCAGGGAAAGATAATGAACCCAATCATCTCAATCCTAATAATTACTACTACGCTGTCATGTGTCCTAATTACTGTTTCTTTCTGACTCCCACAAATAAACCCAGACCTAGAAAAGCTTTCCCCGTATGAGTGCGGATTTGACCCACTAGGCTCAGCCCGACTTCCCTTCTCCATACGATTTTTTCTTGTCGCTATCCTCTTTCTGCTATTCGACCTGGAAATTGCCCTCCTCCTCCCCCTTCCCTGGGGAAACCAACTTCCCGACACAACCCAAACTTTAACATGAGCCGCCCTAATCCTAATCTTATTAACAGCAGGCCTCGCCTACGAATGAGCCCAAGGGGGACTAGAATGAGCCGAATAGACGGTTAGTCTAAAGAAAGACCGCTGATTTCGGCTCAGCAAAACGTGGTTCAAATCCACGACCGTCCTATGACCCCCCTTCACTACTCTTTTACCCTAGCATTCATTCTCGGGCTTTCAGGCCTGGCCTTCCACCGGAAACATCTCCTATCCGCCCTCTTATGTTTAGAAGCAATAATGCTGTCCCTGTATGTAGCAACTGCCCTATGATCGGTACAAATAAACTCCGACACCTTTTCATCCGCCCCAATAATACTACTGGCATTCTCTGCCTGTGAAGCTAGCGCGGGTCTAGCTCTTCTAGTTGCAACCTCTCGAACACATGGCACAGACCACCTAAAAGCCTTAAACCTCCTACAATGTTAAAAATTCTAATTCCAACAATCATGCTAATTCCAACTACCTGACTGGTAACTAAAAAGTGACTATGGGCTACCACAACCGCACAAGGCCTCCTAATCGCAATAATCAGCCTCACCTGGTTTAAATGAGAATCCGAAGTAGGGTGAACTTGCTCAGGACTATATACTGGAACCGACCCCCTTTCCACTCCCCTACTAGTACTTTCCTGCTGGCTACTTCCCCTAATAACACTCGCGAGCCAAAATCACATGGCCCCAGAACCTGAGTCCCGCCAACGGTCTTTTATTACACTCCTCGTCTCACTCCAAGCCTTCCTAATTTTAGCTTTTGGCGCAACGGAAATCATCATATTCTACGTTATATTTGAAGCTACACTAATTCCCACCCTCATCATTATCACTCGTTGAGGAAATCAGGCAGAACGACTGAACGCCGGCACATATTTCCTATTCTACACCCTCGCCGGTTCCCTGCCCCTACTCGTCGCCCTACTAATCTTACAAAAAGACCTGGGCACACTCTCCATACTAATCATACAACATACCGACCCGTTAAACACAGCCTCCTGAGGCGCTAAGCTCTGATGAGCAGGCTGCCTCCTCGCATTTCTGGTAAAAATACCCCTATACGGGGCCCACCTATGACTCCCGAAAGCACACGTAGAAGCCCCCATCGCAGGCACAATAGTACTAGCGGCAGTTTTACTAAAGCTGGGCGGCTACGGCATAATACGAATTATAACTATCCTTACACCTCTAACCAAAGAGCTTGCCTACCCTTTTATTATCCTCGCACTATGAGGCATTATTATAACAGGATCGATCTGCTTACGACAAACAGACCTAAAATCTATGATCGCTTACTCCTCTGTCAGCCACATAGGCCTCGTAGCAGCAGGCATCCTAATTCAAACCCCCTGAGGGTTCACCGGCGCAATTATCTTAATGATCGCCCACGGCCTGGTCTCCTCTGCCCTTTTCTGCCTGGCCAATACAAACTACGAGCGGACCCACAGCCGAACCCTTCTTCTCGCCCGGGGCATGCAACTAGTACTTCCACTCGCCGCCACATGATGATTTATCGCCAGCCTGGCCAACCTAGCCCTTCCCCCTCTTCCAAATCTGATGGGAGAATTGATAATTATTGTCTCAGTATTTAACTGATCCTACTTCACCATCATTCTAACCGGCTTAGGCACATTAATCACCGCCGGGTACTCCCTATACATATTCTTGATAACACAACGAGGACCAACCCCCNACCACATAATTGGCCTAGAACCCACCCACACTCGAGAACACATCTTAATTACCCTACACTTAACCCCCGTCCTACTCCTGATCTTTAAGCCTGAACTTATATGAGGGTGGTGCTTATGTAAACATAGTTTAACCAAAATACTAGATTGTGATTCTAGAGATAGAAGATAAAACCTTCTTGTTAACCAAGGGGGAAAGACCTCTCGGGAGAGTGCTAATTTTTCTGAGCCACAGTTTAAATCTGTGGGCCCCTTGGCCCCTAAAGGATAATAGTTCATCCGTTGGTCTTAGGAACCAAAGACTCTTGGTGCAACTCCAAGTAGCGGCTATGCATCCCACTATTTTAATATTTAACTCGAGCCTCCTCCTCGTTTTGACCCTTCTTGTCCTCCCGATCCTTACCACCCTAACCCCTCAACCCCAGAAAAAAACATGGGCCCTAGCACAAGTAAAAACAGCCGTAAAACTCGCATTTTTTGTTAGCCTTGTACCCCTATTCGTCTTCTTAGACCAAGGTATAGAAGTGATTACAACAAACTGACAATGGTCCAACACTATAACCTTTGATCTCAACACCAGCTTTAAATTCGATCAATTCTCAGTAATCTTCGTCCCAATCGCTCTATACGTCACTTGATCCATCCTAGAATTTGCCTCATGATATATAAGCGCAGACCCTAACATAAATCGGTTCTTTAAATACCTATTAACCTTCCTGGTTGCAATAATTGTGCTAGTAACCGCCAACAACATATTCCAACTCTTTATCGGCTGAGAAGGGGTCGGCATCATGTCCTTTCTATTGATCGGATGATGATACGGACGGGCGGATGCCAACACCGCCGCCCTGCAAGCCGTTATTTATAACCGAGTCGGTGATATTGGACTAATCATGACAATGGCCTGAATAGCCACGAACCTAAATAGCTGGGAAATCCAACAAATCTTCGTAACATCAAAGGACATAGACCTGACCCTCCCTCTTATAGGACTAATCCTAGCTGCCACTGGAAAATCGGCTCAATTTGGCCTTCACCCCTGACTCCCAGCCGCGATAGAAGGCCCTACTCCGGTATCTGCCCTATTACACTCAAGCACAATAGTCGTTGCGGGCATCTTCCTCCTAATCCGCCTTCACCCAATCATACAAAACAACCCAACTGCCCTCACCACTTGCCTCTGCTTAGGGGCCCTAACAACCCTTTTTACAGCTGTCTGTGCCCTCACGCAAAACGATATCAAAAAGATTGTTGCATTTTCAACATCAAGTCAATTGGGCCTAATAATAGTAACAATCGGGCTAAACCAGCCTCAGCTCGCATTTCTACATATCTGCACCCACGCCTTTTTCAAAGCAATGCTCTTCTTATGTTCAGGCTCAATCATTCATAGCCTAAACGACGAGCAAGACATCCGTAAAATAGGAGGAATTCACAAAACCCTTCCCTTTACCTCATCCTGCCTTACCATTGGAAGCCTAGCCCTAACAGGCACGCCTTTTATAGCCGGGTTTTTCTCAAAAGACGCAATCCTCGAAGCCCTAAACACGTCCCACCTAAACGCCTGAGCCCTTACTCTAACCCTAGTTGCAACCTCATTCACAGCTGTATACAGCTTCCGCATTATTTATTTTGCCTCTATGGGACAACCCCGGTTTCTCTCATTAAGCCCCATCAACGAGAACGCTCCTACCTTAATAAACCCCATCAAACGCCTTGCATGAGGGAGCATTATTGCAGGCCTAATTATCACATCCAACTACCTCCCAACTAAAACCCAAACCATAACCATGCCCGCCTCCTTAAAACTAGCCGCACTAACTGTCACAGTCATTGGCTTTATTACGGCCATAGAACTTGCTAACCTAACAAGCAAACAATTAAAGCCCACCCCAGAACTCACAACGCATAACTTTTCCAACATGCTAGGGTACTTCCCCGCCGTGATTCATCGGATACTACCAAAAATAACCCTAATTCTTGGACAAAAAACAGCCACTCAAAACATAGATCAGATCTGATTAGAAAAAGTAGGGCCAAAAGGCCTAGCACTTGCTCAAATCCCCATAATTAAAATCATCAACAACCCCCAACGAGGGCTTATCAAAACATACCTGGGCATCTTCTTCTTAACCAACTTAATCGCTGTCCTAATAATAACCTAAAACTAAATCGCACGCAAAGCCCCCCGCTCCCGGCCCCGGGCCAACTCAAGAACAACAAAAAGCGTCAAAAGCAGGGCCCATCCGCAGATAATCAACATCTCCCCTCCGAAATAATAAATATAAGAAACACCGCTAAAATCCCCCCGCAAAACTGAAAGCCCCTCAGATTCACCCGACGTGAAACAATAACCCCCCTCCGTATTTACATACCATACCGCCCCTAAAGCACATAACAACCCATAACCAACAACATAGCCTAATACAGACCAGTCCCCCCACGACTCCGGGTACGGTTCCGCCGCCAGTGCCGCAGAATATGCAAACACTACCAACATCCCCCCCAAGTAAATTAAAAACAACACCAGAGAGACGAAAGAACCGCCATAGCTAGCCAAAACCCCGCATCCTCCTCCAGCCGCCAACACCAAACCAAGCGCAGCAAAATAGGGAGCAGGATTAGAAGCTACCCCCACCAACCCTAAAACAAACAAAGACATAAATAAAGAAACAAAATATTCCATAATTTCTACCAGGATTTTAACCTAGACCAATGACATGAAAAACCACCGTTGTTATTCAACTATAGAAACCTTAATGGCAAACCTACGAAAAACCCACCCCATCCTAAAAATTGCTAACGATGCTCTCGTTGATCTACCAACCCCTTCCAACATCTCAGCTATATGAAACTTCGGATCTCTTCTCGGCCTCTGTCTTATTACCCAAATTCTGACGGGCCTATTCCTAGCCATACATTACACCTCCGACATTTCAACTGCCTTCTCTTCCGTTGCCCATATCTGCCGAGACGTAAATTACGGCTGACTCATCCGAAACCTCCACGCCAACGGCGCCTCCTTCTTCTTTATCTGCCTATATATGCATATCGCACGAGGACTATACTACGGGTCCTATCTCTATAAAGAAACATGAAACATCGGAGTAGTATTATTCCTCCTAGTAATAATGACAGCTTTTGTGGGTTACGTACTGCCCTGAGGCCAAATGTCCTTTTGAGGTGCTACAGTCATCACAAACCTCTTGTCTGCAGTCCCATACGTAGGAAACACGCTAGTTCAATGAATCTGAGGAGGTTTCTCTGTAGATAACGCTACCCTGACGCGATTCTTCGCCTTCCACTTTCTCCTCCCATTTGTCGTACTTGCCGCAACACTTCTCCATCTAATCTTTCTACACGAGACGGGCTCAAACAACCCCGCAGGGCTAAATTCAGACGCAGATAAAATCCCATTCCACCCATACTTTTCCTATAAAGACCTTCTAGGTTTTATTATTATACTGACGGCCCTCACAGCCCTCGCTTTATTCTATCCGAACCTATTAGGGGACCCGGATAACTTCATCCCCGCCAACCCGATAGTTACACCGCCCCACATCAAGCCCGAATGATATTTCCTTTTTGCATATGCCATTTTACGGTCAATTCCCAACAAATTGGGCGGAGTTCTCGCCCTCTTGTTCTCCATCCTCGTGCTAATGCTGGTACCCTTCCTCCACACGTCTAAGCAACGCGCTCTCACCTTCCGCCCCGCCTCCCAACTCCTCTTCTGACTGCTCGTAGCAGATATGTTTGTACTAACTTGAATTGGAGGGATGCCCGTTGAACACCCCTTCATCATCATCGGCCAAATCGCATCAGTTCTTTACTTCACCTTATTCCTCGTACTCAACCCCTTGGTGGCTTGAGTTGAAAATAAAGCCCTAGATTGATAACCGCCCCAGTAGCTTAATTTTAAAGCACCGGCCTTGTAAACCGGAGAATGGAGATTAAAGTTCTCCCTGGCGCCTCAGAGGGGAAAGATTCTAACTTTCATCCTTAGCTCCCAAAGCTAAGATCTTAGATTAAACTACCCTCTGAATTCTTTACCATATAATTAACCTTTATTTCCTACGGGAAGTACATACTATGCATTATCTTACATAATGAAGTAGGTACATATACATGCTTTATCAAACGATCATTAACCGGAGCATCCTTGCTTAAATCTAAACATTTATTAATTAAGAATTTAGTGGAGATTGAGTAATCGTCTACATACAGCAGAATACGTTCCCATAACAGCAATTTAAATCCCTATAGATTTTCCTTGCCTGGTTCAATCCATGTAAGGTCGCCTATATCCTCACAGTAAGAAACCACCAACCAGCAGAAGTCAGGCGAATACGTTTAATGATAGGGTCAGGGACAACGATCGTGGGGGTTGCACTTAGTGAACTATTACTGGCATTTGGTTCCTATTTCAGGGTCCCGTAGTTCGAACTACGCACAATATGCACTATATCTGACATAGGTTATCGCGGTTACTCATACGACTCGTTACCCACCAAGCCGGGCGTTCTTTTATAGGCATGGGCTTTTTTTTTTCTCTCGGGGGTCTTCCTCAACGTTCGGAGATCGTCACTATTGCATAAAGATAAGGTTGTACTAAAGTTCTGAACTAGTATATCCCTGCATGTTGGTAAACATATACTTAAGAATCCCATAAGGTATATCAGGTGCATAATGCATGTGTTACCGACCTGACATCCCTAAGATCCTCCCCGGGAGGGAATCGTCAAACCCCCCTACCCCCCTTGGACGAAGAGACTCCATGCTATCTTGTCAAACCCCCGAAACCAAGAAAAAAGTCCTGCCAAGTTTTTGTGCCCTCCAATTAATTTAAGTTATATATATTGTTTCAAAATAAAAAAACAATGTAAAT